ATTCAAATAATTAACAAATGGCTATTCTCAACAAACCACAAAGACATCGGGACTTTGTACTTTATTCTAGGTGCCTGGGCTAGAGCCGTAGGCACATCACTAAGACTAATTATCCGGTCAGAGCTAAGCACACCAGGTAATCTAATTGAAGATGACCAACTATATAATGTAATAGTTACAGCCCATGCTTTCGTTATAATTTTCTTTATAGTTATACCAATCATAATCGGGGGATTTGGCAACTGACTAGTGCCATTGATATTGGGTAGCCCTGATATAGCCTTTCCACGTATAAATAATATAAGATTTTGGCTGTTACCCCCTTCTCTTTCTTTACTCTTACTGAGCGGGTTAGTCGAAAGTGGAGTGGGTACGGGGTGAACAGTTTATCCACCATTAGCCGGAGCTACAGCTCACAGTGGTAGGGCTGTAGACTTAGCTATTTTCTCACTTCATTTAGCCGGAGCTTCATCTATCCTGGGGGCTATCAATTTCATCTCTACAATTATCAATATACGGAGGCCAGGTATACCCTTTGACCAGGTTCCTTTATTTGTTTGGTCTGTGTTTATCACGGCCTTTTTACTTCTATTATCATTGCCAGTTTTAGCCGGAGCTATCACTATACTCTTACTAGACCGAAATCTTAATACCTCTTTTTTCGACCCTTCCGGGGGTGGAGACCCTATTCTGTACCAGCATTTATTCTGGTTCTTCGGCCACCCAGAAGTTTATATTTTAATCCTACCAGCTTTCGGAATAATTTCACATATTGTTAGACAAGAATCAGGCAAAAAAGAAACATTCGGAGCCCTTGGTATAATCTATGCAATACTGGCTATTGGTTTACTAGGATTTATTGTGTGAGCACACCATATGTTTACAGTAGGTATAGATGTAGACACACGGGCATATTTCACATCTGCTACCATAGTTATTGCAGTACCTACGGGTATCAAAGTATTTAGATGACTAGGTACCATGCAGGGAGGAAAACTATATTTTTCACCGTCTCTTTTATGGGCACTAGGGTTTATCTTTTTATTTACTTTAGGTGGTCTAACAGGAGTAATACTTGCCAACTCATCGATTGATATTGTACTCCACGATACTTACTATGTAGTAGCCCATTTTCACTATGTCTTGTCTATAGGAGCAGTCTTTGGTATTTTTGGTGGGTTTGTTCACTGATTTCCTTTATTCTCAGGACTAACCCTAAACCCATTAATAACTAAGCTACATTTTTATCTAATGTTTGTAGGGGTGAATATAACTTTCTTCCCTCAGCATTTTTTAGGTTTAACTGGTATACCACGCCGGTACTCTGACTACCCAGACTCATTCACAGCTTGAAATATTGTCTCCTCTGTAGGCTCATATATATCAGTCCTAGCTATGGCCTTGCTCATCGTTATTATTATAGAAGCCTTTATCTCCAAACGTCCTATTTTATTTGCCCTTAATTCACCTTCTTCATTAGAGTGGCAGCACCCGTATCCACCAGCAGACCATAGCTATAGCGATACTCCTATCCTAAGATCCTATCAAAGTGGCAGATATATGCGGTAGTTTTAAAGACTACAAAAGGCTTAGCCCTTCGATATTGCCGACATGACACATAATTTCTTTTCAAGATAGAGCATCGCCCTCTATAGAACAACTAACTATATTTCACGATATTACTATAACTATTATTACATTAATCACCAGCATAGTTGCAATTAACATAGCCTTTCTATCATTTTACAAATTAACCGACCGATTTTTATTACAAGAGCAAACTATCGAAATTATTTGAACTGCTTGTCCAGTCTTTATTCTACTTATTATTGCTCTACCTTCCCTACAAACACTATATCTTCTTGATGATCCATTTACCCCAAATATCACAGTAAAAGCTGTTGGACATCAATGATATTGGTCGTACCAATACTCTGACTTCCCTGGGTTAGATTTTGATTCTTATATAACACCAACATCTAGGTTAACAAACTCTCCCCGACTTCTGGAAACAGATAACGCTCTACCTTTACCAGTGCACTCACAAATCCGTATATTAACTACAGGAGCTGACGTAATTCACTCATGGGCCATACCCTCACTAGGCGTAAAAGCAGACGCAGTTCCTGGACGTCTAAACCAAATTATATTCTCAACTAAGCGCACTGGTATTTTTTATGGGCAATGTAGAGAAATTTGCGGCTCTAACCATAGATTTATACCTATTAAAATAGAAATTATTCCCATAAAAAATTTTTTAACTTGGGTGGTATCTATAGTATCATTATGTGACCGAATAGGTGTAAGTCTTTTAAACTTATTATAGTGATACTCTTAATGAAAGTTCTAGTTAAATTATAACATTAAGCTGTCAAATTAAAATTACTTATACCAAGTGAACTTTAATACCGCAAATAGCCCCTATTTTGTCCACATACATTTTTTATACAATTATTATTACGCTCGTTTTACTAAGCTCAATCATTTATTTTTCAAACTCTATACCACCTAGAAATAGCCAATCAAGAAAAAATTTAACTAAGACGCTTACCTGAATATGATAACTAACTTATTTTCTATTTTTGACCCGTCAACCCCAGGATTTTTATCCTCCAACTGATTGTCATCCTTTATTTTTGTGTTACTGGTGCCAATAACGCTATGAAACTTATACGCCCGTCCACATAAACTAACTAACCTAGTTTCAAATTACATCTCCATAGAATTTAAACCGCTAATCAAAAAATCACCATTCATGTTGATTATACCTATCACATTGTTTACACTTATTGCCTATAATAACGCTATAGGTCTTATTCCATATATCTTTACTTCACCTAGCCAACTAATCTTTACAGTTGCTTTAGCTTTACCACTTTGGTTAGCTTCTGTTACTTATGGTTGGCTTAACAACACATCAAACACCTTAGTACACTTGATCCCTCAAAGAACCCCTACTCTACTCATGCCTTTTATAGTTCTAATTGAAACAGTAAGAAACCTAATTCGGCCCTTAACGCTTGCTGTACGACTCTCAGCAAACATAATTGCGGGTCACCTGCTAATTGTTTTACTAAACTCAGCTGACCCGGTCAGACCTATACCAGCTCTCCCTGTTCTATTCGTGGCTAAAATTATACTAGTAACCTTGGAAACAGCTATTGCCTTCATCCAAGCCTATGTATTTAGCGTACTAATCACGCTATACGCAGCGGAATCGACAAATTAATGACAACAGCTAACCACCCCTACCACTTAGTAGAAAAAAGTCCTTGACCTATCCTAGCTTCTCTAAGAGCTATATTTATTACTACGGGCCTAGTAAAATGGTTTCATCACTTTAACCCTTACTTAATTTTTATCGGTGTTTTAACAGTATTAACTACAAGAGCGCAGTGATGACGAGACGTGGCCCGGGAGGCTACTCTACAAGGATTACACACTATTAAAGTAGTGACAGGAATACGCCTAGGTATAATTTTCTTTATCGTCTCAGAAATTTTATTTTTTTTTTCTTTTTTCTGAGCCTTTTTTCACAGTAGCTTAGCACCATCAATAGAGCTCGGAGGGATCTGGCCGCCCACATACATTTACCCGCTAAACCCATTCCAAGTACCACTCCTTAACACTGCTATTCTTTTGGCTTCGGGTGTAACTGTTACTTGAGCCCACCATGCTGTACTAGAAAATCTACATGATAGTAGAATTCAAGGTCTAGCTATTACCGTGGTATTAGGAATTTACTTTACAGCTCTACAATATATAGAGTACATAGAAGCATCTTTCACATTAGCAGACTCTGTATACGGGTCTACTTTTTTTGTAGCTACTGGCTTTCACGGAATACACGTTATTATCGGCACATCATTCCTATTAGTATGTATATCGCGTCTACATATAGCTCATCTTACCAACTCTCATCACGTAGGTCTAGAGGCCGCAATCTGGTATTGACATTTTGTAGATGTGGTATGATTGTTTTTATATATCACCATCTACTGGTGAGGCTCATAGAAATGTTAATTATTACGCTGTACTTTGCTATCTCTATAGCTATCGCCGCTCTACTAGCCTCACTGGCCTGAGTAGCAGGTATAAACTCAAAAAATCGAAACAAATTATCACCCTTTGAGTGCGGGTTTGATCCCTGTAAAAAAGCACGAGCACCATTTTCGTTTCGATTTTTCATAGTGACTATTTTATTTCTTGTATTTGACGTAGAAATCGCTCTTATCCTACCCTTAGGAATCTTAATTAAGTACTCAGACCCATTGATAATCATATACACTGCTTTAATCCTCACTCTAGTTATTACATTAGGGTTACTACACGAGTGGAACCAAGGTGCATTAAATTGACAGTAGAATTTAAAGGGCCGTAGTTTAACTAGAACGACTAACTTGCACTTAGATGGAATGATAAATCTACCCTTAAGTGTAAAAAAGACTTCTAATCTTTATAAAGTCTACAAGACTACACTTAATTTTGACTAAAGCCAAAATTGAGGCTACTCACTGTTAATGATTATACTGGTACTACCTAGTCGTTTTTATGGTGTAACTAAACACATAGTCCTTTCAAGACTAAACTGACGACCGTCTAAAAACAGAAGTAAATTGTACATTTGGCTACGGCCCAAATTTTGGTGAAAGCCCTGTTTTATCTAGAGAAATAACACCTTCACATCTTCAAAGTGACACTCTTATTAAGCTATCTAGATACCTTCACCTAATATACACCAGGCCCCCAACCAAAACTCTGACTCTAAACCACCTTACTATAAGAATTATTTGGCTACTTTGAATAACTTTACCTGCCTTAACAACAAAGCTACCGCCGCCTATACCCCCATAATACTCAAACCAACCCAAGTCAATTACTTTTATACTAGTGTCCCCAACCCCCAAGAAAAAAAAAGGACTGTTGCACCTTAAAAAAGGTATAAATCATATTTTAGACAACCCTATTTCTGCTACCTTTATGTACTTATTTCTTATCTGAATGCTTTTTTTTAAATACCAGACTATAATTAACCCTGTTAAAACACTAACTGTAGCAACAAAAAATTTTTGCTCTATTTTTAAAAAACAAGGTAAGCTTGTAGGTACAAATACTCAGTATATAAAAAAGCCTATACCTAACCTAGCTAAAAACAAAACAACTATACTGCTTAAAACTAAACTACTAATATCCCTAGCCCCGCTAATATTGCTTATTCTACTTTGTCTTCTAGTAATGTATACAAACCGGAACCTGTAGCCAACCGTTAGAGCAGTCCCAATAACTACACCAAAAATAATAGCATAGTTTATACTATTTATTACTATACATTCTAAAATAGCATCTTTAGAATAAAATCCCGCTAAAAAAGGGAATCCACATAAAGCTAAATTAGTCCTGACCAACACTGCCCCTAGGCAAGGCCTACTAACACTAAAGCCACTTATCACTCGCCCGTCCTGCTGACCATTAACGGTATGAATCATAAACCCAGTGCACATAAATAAAGTAGACTTAAACATAGCATGTGTAATTAAATGAAAAAAAGCTAGTTCTTTTAATCCAACACTCAAAATTATTACCATGACCCCTAGCTGCCTTAGAGTAGAGAGAGCTACTAATTTCTTTATGTCTGCCTCTACTATGGCACCTAAACCCGCTATTACTATAGTGACAATTGACACAATCAGCATGTAGTATCTTATATCTCTACTGTTAATTACACTCCTAAAGCGAATTAATAGATATACTCCTGCTGTCACAAGAGTAGAAGAGTGAACCAATGACCTAACCGGAGTAGGAGCTGCCATTGCAGCAGGCAGTCAAGCTGAAAAAGGCACTTGGGCTCTTTTAGTAAAACTAGCTAACACTACTATGCCAGTAACTAAAGCTCTTCTATTAGATAGTGAAAAATAGTCTCAACAACCCCTGCCAAACATTAAACTAATTCTAACCAAAATAGCAACATCGCCAACTCGGTTTCTCATCACTGTTAGTATACCTGCATTACCAGAAAGCTCGTTTTGATAGAAGATAACTAAAGCATAAGACGTCAAACCTAAGCCATCTCAACCTAATAATAACCTGATTATATTAGGTCTAATAATCATTAATCATATAGATACTACGAATATTATCACAATGTACACAAACCGTAAGTAATTCACCTCCCCCTCTATGTAGTAACTAGAATACTTTATAATACAACCCGAGATGACGCAGACACTACCTAGAAATACTAATCTCATATAATCAAATACAAGCCTCATTCTAACTAAAGAAGAATTAAATTCTCATACCTCCCACTCAATAATTATGTTATATCTGAACCCGATTCTTATTAAACCTAAAATAAACATTAACGAACCTATTATAATTAAGCACACACTACAAACCCTATAAATATTTAGCTTTAACCTCAAAACCAAAAGTAAGTCACATCTCTACGACCACAACGTAATATTTTTATAAACTATTTTGGTAAATTACTCAAAATAAACACAATCTCACTATATTTAACGGTATCCAGTGACACCTGACTACTATATATTCTACTAATTTACCGCTATGATAGCCACTTTTTCTAGATAGATATACCCCGTGTTGTCTTAAAGAAAATAAATAAATTCTATACCCAGCCCTGAAAAAAGACAATATGGCTAACACAATAATAATGTAATTTCTCCACCTAACCAAAACAGAAAGTAAAAAAATTTCACCTAGTAAATTTAATGTAGGCGGAGCTGATATATTAGCCCTTAACAATAGAAATCACCATAAACTTATACTAGGTATAAGTCTTAGTAACCCCTTATTAACCACTAATCTACGACTATATCTACGCTCGTATGACACATTCGCTAAATAAAATAAACCGGATGAACAAAGACCATGAGCTAGTATAACAGCCATAGTACCCTTTAACCCTCACTCACTTAAAATTAACAACCCTCTAATACACATACTCATGTGAACTACAGAGGACCTCGCGATTAGTAGCTTTATATCTATTTGGCGTAAACATCTTAATCTTATAATTACGCCTCCCCAAACTCTAACGCAGATAATAAACTCTCTTAAATTATTTAATTTTTGGCCTCATATAGGTAAAAATCGGATAATGCCATAGCCCCCTAACTTTAATAAAACCCCTGCCAAAATTATAGACCCTGCTACAGGAGCCTCCACATGAGCCTTTAACAACCATAAGTGCACTGAATAGAGTGGAAATTTAATTAAAAAAGCACCTAGTATAAAAATATAAAAAAAACCACTCATATATGTTGACCTCTCATTGTGTATATAACTAAAACCTCCGTTCATACCCTTAATGATTAGAAAAAATAAAGGTAAAGACCCAAACAAAGTATACAAAAATATATAAATACCAGCCTGAGCACGCTCAGGCTGGTATCCTCAACCCAAAATTAAAAAAAAAATAGGGATAAGACATCTCTCAAACCCCACGTAAAAAAACATAAAATCTGATACATAAAAACTTAATAATAAAACTCTTACTAGCCCTATGTTTAAGCCTACAAACCCACTCCTTAGTCAATTACCTTTTTTAATTCTAACTCTCCCTATAGTAGCTAGTATAATAACCCACAGCCTTAAAATGCTAAGTGACCACCCAACATAATCTATTTCACCTGCTCCGCACCTTTTCCAGACCGATCTATCTCTACTACACATAAAAAGAACCCCTCTTATTAAAACTGTTCATACCACGCTCTCCCCCCACAACCCTGCTACAATAACAACACCAAAACTTCTTATAATTAAACCTACCACCTTAGCATACTATATGTTTTCATATAATCAGATCCGTATCTATAAACTCTGTTAATAAGTAAGGACAAACCTAAGACTCTCTCACAAACAACTATAACCAAGTAAAATAGTATAAAAAAATCAACCTTTCTACACATAACCCTTAAACTTATCAACCAATATACTATTAAACCAAGTAGCTCTAAACTTAAAAGTCTACTCAATAAATGCCCGTAATTAAAAATAAACCTGAATACCCCGACAACAAAACCTAATAAAATACCTCTTATAACATAATTTATCATTACGCCCTTGTAGTTTATCTAAAACATTAGTCTTGTAAACTAAAACAGACTTGTCCAATGGCTCAAAAAGAAGAACACTCTTCTGTAGTACCCAAAACTACTATTTTTATAAACTACTTTTTGAAATGACCTTAATTTTATCAGTACTATCTATTATTTGTTCACTTCTTTTCCTATTTTCATCCGCACCTTTAATTATGGCTTTTACACTAGTTACACAAACAATTCTAGTATCAGTGGTAACTTTCTTGATTATGCCAACTTCTTGGTTTTCTTTCATCTTGTTTATAATTTTTATTAGAGCAATAATAGTCATTTTTGTTTATGTATCTTCTCTAGCCCATAATGAATTTTTAAGACCACGATGAACCTCTTACTCTGCTTTCCTTATACTAACTATAACTATCCTATTGGTGGCACTCTCACAAAATATGTACTCCCATCAATCCCACAACTACGTATCAATATCAGACTTGTCCTTAGGCTCTATATCTACATATAAGCTATACGCCCCCTACTTGTCAACCATCTCTATTTTTATAATTATTTATCTGCTAGTAGCATTAATTGCAGTTGCAAAAAATTCTTCTTACAATAAAGGACCACTACGATTTACTGCTAAACCATAATGACAAAAACTATTATATCTAGTAACAGCCTAATAAAAACATTTTCGATAACTTTAGTTAAACTTCCTACTCCACTTAACATCTCAACCATATGAAACTTTGGGTCTCTGTTATCTTTATGCTTAATTATTCAAATTGTGTCAGGTCTACTATTATCTTCCTCTTATTCACCTGGAATTGAGACCTCTTTCCCACTTATAACTATAACAATAGAAACTATAGATAAATCATGACTTATCCGGTATATCCACGCGAATGGTGCCTCATTGTTTTTTGCCTGCCTTTATATTCACATCGGCCGTGGAATTTTTTACGGGTCAATGCTTTACAAACATGTGTGGTCAGTGGGGGTAACTATCTTAATTTTAGTAATAGCTACAGCTTTTCTAGGTTACGTATTACCTGTAAACCAAATATCCTTTTGAGGCGCTTCAGTAATCACTAATCTCTTTTCTCAAATCCCTTACCTAGGCCCAACAATTGTTGAGTATGTTTGGGGGGGCGTATCAGTACATACTATAACAATTATACGATTCTTTACCTTTCACTTTATTCTACCTTTTATCGTCTTAGCGATAGTAATTGTTCATATTACTTTCCTACACCAAACAGGCTCTAGAAACCCACTAGGCTTAACTTCAAACTCTATAAAAATCTCATTTAACTCATTTTTATCATTAAAAGATTTACTAGGTGTTTTACTTATCTCCACCTTATTCTTAACCTTAGTTCTAGGGCACCCCCTTCTTTTAGGAGATGATGAAAATTTTAATGCCGCTAACGCGGCAGTAACTCCCCAACACATCCAACCAGAATGGTACTTTTTATTTGCCTACGCTATTTTACGGTCAATCCCTAATAAACTAGGAGGAGTGATAGCGTTAGCTTTTTCTGTTCTTATTCTTTATACAATAACTTTAACCTTCAATTCCAAAATAAAAACAACAAGATTTTATCCTCTAAATACTATGCTGTTTTGATCGTTCGTAGTTACAGTTGCTCTACTTACATGAATTGGTATACGACCCGTGCAAGAACCTTATATTATAACAGGACAAATTCTTACTGTAATATACTTCTCTTTTTTTATAGTCAACCCGCTTATATTCAAGCTATGAGATAAACTTACTTACTAGTTGTGCTTACTATTTGTCTTGAAAACAAATAAAGGGCTTAAGCCCAACAACTAACTTCTGCTTGCTATTTTCCTCTTTCTACCTAATACATAAAACAGACTCTTCCTATCCTTAAACAATAAACAAAAATAAAAAGACTAGCAGGCAAAAAACATTTTCAAGCTACTCTTATAAGCTTGTCATACCGATACCGGGGTAGAGAAGCTCGTACCCAAACAAATATAAACCCTACTAATAGCCTTTTAACAATAGTTACAGAATTAAATACCCTGCTCAAAAACATAATTGAAAATAGTAAACTCATTAACAAAATACTGCTGTACTCAGCCATAAAAATTAAAGTAAAACCTCTGGACCCGTATTCAGTGTTAAACCCCGAAACCAACTCTGATTCACCCTCAGCAAAATCATAAGGCCTCCGGTTAGTCTCAGCTAATCTTGTTACTAATCACAAGTAACCCAGAGGTATAACTAAAATTATATTGTAAGATCAATACTGCATCTCTAAAATACTGAAAAATCCGAAAGATCCACTCAATCAAACTAACCCTAATAAAATTATAGATATTCTTACTTCATACGAAACTATTTGGGCGACAGCCCGTAAGCTACCTAACATAGAATACTTACAGTTAGAAGACCACCCTCTAATTAAAATAGGATACACCCCTAGACCTCTTACGCAAATAAAAAACAAAATACCATAAGTTAAATTAAGACCACCCTCATTAAAAGGATAAACCACTCATAAAAGTAACCTAAGTACTAAGCCTGCTACAGGACTAAAATAGTAAGCCTTAACACTCATAGGAGACCTATTTACGCTTTCTTTAGTCAACAACTTAACCGCGTCAGAAAAAGGCTGAAGGAGACCTATATACCCTACATACCTAGGACCTACTCGAATCTGAGACCCAGCTAAAATTTTTTGCTCTATTAATGTAATAAAAGCAACTCCTACTAATACAGCAACTATTAAAATAATATAAACAACCACTATTGCAACTATTTCCAACACCATTTGACTTAAAGTCACCCCAAAGTCCTAAACCTTGTGCGTATTTTCGCCAAAATGGCGCCAACAAAAACCTATTGACCCTTTCGTACTAAATAGATTTATCTTATACTTAGAGATAAAATCCAACCTGGCTCAAACCGGTTTGAACTCAAATCATGTAAAAATTTAAAGGTTGAACAAACCCTCTACTATATTTTCTACCCTACGTAGATATTTTAATTCAACATCGAGGTTGCAAACACTTTTATCGATAAGATCTCTTCAAAAATATTGCACTGTTAGCCCTAAAGTAACTTAACCAACACATCCTAATATAAAGGATCATATACAACTCCTATAGCAAATCAACTTATACCACCCCAGTAAAATAAGTATCTATTTAACACTATAAATCAATAAACTTATAAAGCTTTTAGGGTCTTATCGTCCCCTAAATTAATCAAAGAATTATTACCTTGACTTTAATTTCTTATTAAACCCAACAAACAAAAAATCAAGTTTAACCATTCATACCAGTCCCCAATTAAAAAACAAGTGATTATGCTACCTTAGCACAGTCAAAATACTGCAGCCGTTAAATCTCACCGGGCAGGTCTTACTTTTAGTACCACAAATAAAAATGTTTTTGCTAAACTGTCTTGATTTTATTTAGTTATTTATAGATTTCACCACATATTCAATAAACTCATTACTTTTAAAAATTTTTATTACCTTTATATAACCTATTAACTCCAATATTTATGGCTGTTAAGAAATTTTTTAAAACAATACCTAAATTAAGCTAATCTAAAGCCTGATTTTTTCAAAAAACCCTAATTATGGTATAATATTAAGACTTAACCCCAAAAATTTTAAGTAACCAGATATCAATACCATCGTACACTTTTCACCACATAAATATATTAAACACGGTAATTTAACACCACATTAACACAAAGTTCAGATACACTCGAATATTTTAACACTATACTTTTAAGCCCCCCTGATACAAAAGGTACAAAAATAAATTTTTCTTTACCTGTACAAATTATAATTAATATAAGGGTGCCAAACGGTATTTTTCATTGTAAGTGAAACATTACTTCATCCTTAGAAAAACCTTCCGGTTTTTCTACTTTGTTTCGACTTACCTCACAGAGATTGACGGGCAATTTGTACACTAACTAAAACTTATCAAAAATAAATAATTACTATTAAATCCACTTTTTCAGCTAATGCTTGTTAAACCCATCCCATTTATACACATTTATATTGTGGTTAACTTAACCTTGTAACTCTGCACCTTGATCTAGCTTCATTGACTAAATATATTAGTTTTTCACTTAAAAGACTAACTAAATGACGGTGTACATAAATAGACAAAATAAGAACTAACGAGGCTCGTCGATAATAAGCAAACCCCTCTAAAAAAGCTAGCCGCCAAACCATATAATTTATGCACATTACTCATTAGACTATATAATACTAGTAGCAGGGTCTCTAATCCTGGTTCTATAAATAACTTAACCTTAACACGTTAAAATAAACCCAATTATTTCACCAAACCTTATTATACCTTACACTAAAATTAGCTGACCTACTATATTTCAACTGCAGACTAAGTTTAACCGCAGCTGCTGGCACGAATTTTACCTCTACTAATAGAGCACCTATAAAATAAAACTTCAAACTACGCCATAAATATATAAGCATGTTCACTAGACCTGAGTAGAAAAAAAGCTCATGTTAAACATTTTTTTTTTTTTAGGTTATAAATACCTTATACATAAGGTATTTATAACCTTTATTAATATATACACTATATTATTTGTATACTCTTAGTAGAGGTACGTAGTACCTATTATTAATATATTTATTAATATTATTTAATTTTATAATTTTTAAAATATTATAAATACTCATAGTTACATTTATAGAAATAAATATTATATAGAGAGTATACTATTCCCTCTATATAATATTTATTTATTACATACAGTTCTTGTATATCAAATATAAGTATAATTTTATAATAAAAATTTATTGAAATAATGACATATATGATTCTCGGCTTAAGCCTAATCCTCTAATCATATCTTATTAATTATATTTATTTATCTAATTTTTTGATTATAATTTATTACTTATTACTTTATTTAAAAGCTGAATATTTAAATTTTCAAAATCACCCCTCAAAAAAAACTTCTCCTGCCCCAATTCGAGGGCAGAAGTTTTCCATGCTTTAAGTGGTGATTTTTATAGTACTGAAATTATTTTTTATAAATATTGTGTAAATTATAAATTCAGTAAACTCTTTGTTCATTTACAGGTCAATGATGAGTATAAAGTTTAGATACCATTAAATTTTATTAAACTTTTTTAAAATAAATATTAGTATATTAATCAATACGAATGTAATACAGTAATTAAACTAATTAATAGGCAGAAGTAATGTATATAATATTAATTATGCTATTATATAAATTACTCCAATACTATGTATTGGAGTATGTGGTAATACCACAAATTATTTATATCTAATTCGAGGAATACAATTTATGTAGAATAATAATATGTGTATACCATACGCCTTGTAGGCGTATGGTATACACATCTATATATATAATAACGCACATGCACGTACAAAATGTAATTTTTTTGTAAAAAATTACATTTTTATCGTACCTAAAACTTAAGTAATCCTTATAGAATTGGCTTTCTCCCGGGCCCACTCTAAACGCTATAAATTACCACAAAATAACAAAAAAATTAACATATTTAATAATCAAAGCCTGTTATGCTTCTTTAAGTTTACAACTTACTGTGTTTAATACACTATATCGATCACCTATCCTACCTTAAACACCAAAAATTTATGTGCTCTATACACCAAAGTAAATAACTTAGGCTAGCGCTGTTTCAGGTTTGCAACCCGACGTATCACTTCTAAATTTTTTTTTTTTTAGGTTATAAATACCTTATACATAAGGTATTTATAACCTTTATTAATATATACACTATATTATTTGTATACTCTTAGTAGAGGTACGTAGTACCTATTATTAATATATTTATTAATATTATTTAATTTTATAATTTTTAAAATATTATAAATACTCATAGTTACATTTATAGAAATAAATATTATATAGAGAGTATACTATTCCCTCTATATAATATTTATTTATTACATACAGTTCTTGTATATCAAATATAAGTATAATTTTATAATAAAAATTTATTGAAATAATGACATATATGATTCTCGGCTTAAGCCTAATCCTCTAATCATATCTTATTAATTATATTTATTTATCTAATTTTTTGATTATAATTTATTACTTATTACTTTATTTAAAAGCTGAATATTTAAATTTTCAAAATCACCCCTCAAAAAAAACTTCTCCTGCCCCAATTCGAGGGCAGAAGTTTTCCATGCTTTAAGTGGTGATTTTTATAGTACTGAAATTATTTTTTATAAATATTGTGTAAATTATAAATTCAGTAAACTCTTTGTTCATTTACAGGTCAATGATGAGTATAAAGTTTAGATACCATTAAATTTTATTAAACTTTTTTAAAATAAATATTAGTATATTAATCAATACGAATGTAATACAGTAATTAAACTAATTAATAGGCAGAAGTAATGTATATAATATTAATTATACTATTATATAAATTACTCCAATACTATGTATTGGAGTATGTGGTAATACCACAAATTATTTATATCTAATTCGAGGAATACAATTTATGTAGAATAATAATATGTGTATACCATACGCCTTGTAGGCGTATGGTATACACATCTATATATATAATAACGCACATGCACGTACAAAATGTAATTTTTTTGTAAAAAATTACATTTTTATCGTACCTAAAACTTAAGTAATCCTTATAGAATTGGCTTTCTCCCGGGCCCACTCTAAACGCTATAAATTACCACAAAATAACAAAAAAATTAACATATTTCCCCCTCAAACAAGGGGGTAAGTCAAAAAAAAAGTAAAGTACCTTATTAAAGGGTTACCTTGATACGGTGAACATGTTTAAACCTTTACTATTAAAAGATAAGCTAATCAAGCTGGAGGGCCCATACCCCTCTTATGGCCTTGCCTCTTTTCATTGTTAATCCACCCCTCTACTCTTATCTTTATAGTATCGCTAATTAGCTCTATTGTTATCACAATTTCTGCGAACTCTTGAATGGGCGCTTGACTGGGATTAGAAATTAATCTTTTATCTTTTATCCCATTAATCATCAGAAAAAAAAACAAATATTCTACAGAATCTGCTTTAAAATACTTTTTAATTCAAGCCTTAGCCTCAATTTTAATCATTTTTTCTGTCAACTTAGTTAGAATGCCTACTGCAGTTACACTAATATTAACAACAAGACTACTGCTAAAAAGAGGAGCTGCCCCATCTCATCAGTGAATACCAGCAGTAGTAGAAGGTCTATCTTGACCTTTATTTGCAATTTTGACTACACTACAAAAAATCGGACCGCTTATTTTAGTTTTTTTTTTACTTAAATACACTATTACACAAAAAATAGTAACTTTATACGCCACTTTATCCGCCTTAGTAGGCTCTGTTGGGGGGTTGATTCAAACTTCTTTACGCAAAATTTTTGCATATTCATCTATTACTCATTTAGCATGAATTTTAGGCACTCTACTTTGTTTATCTTGGGGGTGGTTGTTGTATTTTACTCTTTACTCTCTTGTTATAGTTTCTTTAATCTCAATCCTAAACCAAACTCAGCTATCAACACTAAACCAACTCACAACCTCAAATAAATCTTATACGCACCTGCTACTCTCAATAACTATATTATCATTTAGTGGCCTGCCTCCTTTCACGGGATTTCTACCAAAACTAATAGCAATCCAACTGTTGGTTTCTAGTCACCATTCAGCTATGCTACCCGCCCTGCTCATCGGCACATTTATTAGTTTGTTTTTCTATGTCCGCCTTGTTTTAACAAGACTTATGCTTGCCGCCTCGTCAGCCAACAACCACCATACCCCTATCAAGTCTAACTTCACTCTTGTGACTATTAACCTTATTGGTCTACTTGTACCACCTGCCTACATAGTATTTTTGTTAAGCTATAAGTTATATAAACTTAGGGCCTTCAAAGCCCTCAAAGAGACACCCTCGAGCTTTGAATTTTAAGTTATACATAAACTACTGGCCTTCCAAGCCGAAAATAAAAAATTAA